CGTGATCTTGCTGCTGAGGGTAATGCAATTATCCGTGAGGCTAGCAAATGGAGTCCTGAACTAGCTGCCGCTTGTGAGGTATGGAAAGAGATCAAATTTGAGTTTAAAGCGGTGGATACTTTGGATAAGTAAGATAACAAGTAATTACTCTCCGTTCTCTTAATTGAATTGCAATTAAACTCGGCCCAATCTTTTACTAAAAGGATTGAGCCGAATACAAAGATTATATTGCATGTATTTTGGATAAATACATATATAGAAGATTTGAAATAGAAATCTAAGACTCAAATCTTTCTATTGTTGTCTTGGATCCACAATTTAACCTATAGATCCTTAGGATTGGTATATTCTTTATATATCCTGTAGTTTCCCTGAATAAAGCGAAGTATCCCAAATCTTTCGACCCATCCTGTATATTGTCTTTTTCGTTCCGTGTTGGAATAGAACCTTAATTTATTACTTGTTATTAGTTAGTTATTAGATGAGATTTTACGAAAAAATTCTTTCTAGGCGAGAACAAATATTTCTTTTTTTTTTTCCTCGAGGCGAAGACATAGGAAAAACCACTTTTTATCATCATATTTAATTTTAATATTGAATTTAGAATGAAAAGGGATTCCATCATATTCATATTATAGTGAAGTCTTACCCCCGGATTCCCACAAAACAAAAGAGAATCCCTTTTCACACTTCCTATTAGTATAGTAGTGATTGAATTTCTATGTTTAGTCTGATAGGAAATAAGATATTCAAATAAAAATAAAGAATTGTGGATCGAATGACTATTCATCTATTGTATATTTATACAAATAGGGGGCAAGAAAACTCTATGGAAAGATGGTGGTTTAATTCGATGGTGTTTAAGAAGGGGTTAGAACGCAGGTATGGGATAAAGAAATCAACGGACAATCTTGGTCCTATTGAAAATACTAGTGAAAGTGAAGATCCGAATAGAAAAGGTAGGGCTAAAAACATTCATAGTTGGGGGGGTCGTGGCAATTCTAGTTACAGTAATGTTGATCATTTATTTGGCGTCAAAGACATTCGGAATTTCATCTCTGATGATACTTTTTTAGTTAGGGATAGTAATGGAGACAGTTATTCTATCTATTTTGATATTGAAAATAAGATTTTTGAGATTGACAACGATCATTTGAGTGAACTAGAAAGTGCTTTTTCTAGTTATCGCAATTCTAGTTATATGAATAATGGATCTACGAGTGAAGATTCCTTATACAATCGTTACATGTATGATACTAAAAATCACATTACTAGTTGCATTGACAGTTATCTTCAGTCTCAAATCTGTATTGATACGTCCATTGTAAGTGATAGTAGTGACAGGTACATTTCTAGGTGCGTTTTTGATAAACGTAGAACTAGTAGTGAAAGCGGTAGGTCCGGTATACGAACCCGCGCGAAGAGTAGTGATTTAACTCTAAGAGAAAGGTCTAATGATCTCGATGCAACTCAAAAATACAGGCATTTATGGGTTCAATGCGAAAATTGTTATGGATTAAATTATAAGAAATTTTTGAAATCAAAAATGAATATTTGTGAACAATGTGGATATCATTTGAAAATGAGTAGTTCAGAAAGAATAGAAGTTTCGATCGACCCCGGTACTTGGGATCCTATGGATGAAGACATGGTCTCTCTGGATCCCATTGGATTTCATTCGGAGGAGGAGTCTTATAAAGATCGTATTGATTCTTATCAAAGAAAGACAGGATTAACTGAGGCTGTTCAAACAGGCGTAGGTCAACTAAATGGCATTCCCGTAGCAATTGGGGTTATGGATTTTCAGTTTATGGGGGGTAGTATGGGATCCGTAGTCGGGGAGAAAATCACCCGTTTGATTGAGTACGCTACCAATCAATTTCTACCTCTTATTATAGTGTGCGCTTCGGGGGGGGCGCGCATGCAAGAAGGAAGTTTGAGCTTGATGCAAATGGCTAAAATCTCGTCTGCCTTATATGATTATCAATCAAATAAAAAGTTATTGTATGTATCAATCCTTACATCTCCTACTACTGGTGGGGTAACAGCTAGTTTTGGTATGTTGGGAGATATCATTATTGCCGAACCAAATTCCTACATTGCATTTGCGGGTAAAAGAGTAATTGAACAAACATTGAATAAAACAGTACCCGAAGGTTCACAAGCGGCTGAATATTTATTCCAGAAGGGCTTATTCGACCTAATCGTACCACGTAATCTTTTAAAAAGCGTTCTGAGTGAGTTATTTAAGCTCCACGCCTTCTTTCCTTTGAATTCCAATTCAATCAAGTAGAGCGCACTAAGTTCAATTATTTTATTTTTTTTATTTGTAGCAAACAAGTAGTTAGCTTATCGGAATCAAAGTAAATAAGAATGGAGTTTTCTTTGGTGACCTAAGATCTAATTGTAGAAAGAATCAAAAGTTGCGGATAACTCTTTTTTTTTTTTACCTAGATTCCAGATTACTAATTAAGAAGTCTCTATCAACAAGATAAAAGCGTGAGTTCTTCCTTTCGTGAAATTAGGCAAATAAAACGAATTTCGTCTTACGTATATAATCAAATTCAAATAGAGAAAAGATAGATATATAGTTTTGTATCTTTCTCCATCTCCCGAAAATCCCATTTTCACTAAAAATCCCGGTTGTGTCGCATTCTAACGAATCTTTCGATAATTTGTAAGAAACTCTTTCTTTATTAAATTAGAAGACAAGAACAAAACACAAAGAAATGAATAAAAAAAATAAAGTTGATTATCATACGTATCTTTCATGTAGATAGATGAATTTATTTAGTTCTACATTCCTTGTACTTATTCTATATACTCACTTAGAGATATAGATACTTATCTCTCTAATAAAAATTTTCAAATTGAATTAATTAGTAATTAATAATAACTACGAATTTATACTAATTATAATTAAGAATTATAATTAGTATAAATATAAAATATGATATTAAAAAAAAAATAATAACAGGTACAAATAGTAAATCGAGGTACCCATTTTATGACAACTTTCAATTTTCCCTCTATTTTTGTGCCTTTAGTAGGCCTAGTATTTCCGGCAATTGCAATGGCTTCTTTATTTCTTCATGTTCAAAAAAACAAGATTGTTTAGATCTGAGGGGACCCAACCTCATCCGTTTTTTTTTTGAAACTTAGACTTGTAGCATAACACAGATATTTATTTCGGGAAATATGGTATAACATGTGATTTTCGCCGAACATAAAGGAAAAAGCTCTTATGCCTGCCGAAAATGATCTATGGGTAAATGAATTCTAGCTAGTTTTCAAATAGATCAGGATCGCTGAATGCCTAAAATGTAAAGTTGGTGGATCTATATGTATATCAATATGTATATTGGGATCATATGAAGGGTATGTTATTATTTTAGATCTAACCAATTTGATGAATTACTCCTAAAGGTTCACATCAAACTAGTGCTAGTTCACATCAAACTAGTGCTAGTTGATGAGAGTTACTTCGGAAACAAAAAAAAGTAAAGTCAAAATAATTTTAATTTGGGGTATTCTCTCAATTCCAATAAAATGCAATCGTATCAAGTATGAGTTGGCGATCAGAACATATATGGATAGAACTTATAACGGGGTCTCGAAAATTAAGTAATTTTTGCTGGGCCCTTATCGTTTTTTTAGGTTCCTTAGGATTCTTATTGGTTGGAACTTCCAGTTATCTTGGTAGAAATTTGATATCTTTTGTTCCGTCTCAGCAAATCATTTTTTTTCCACAAGGGATCGTGATGTCTTTCTACGGGATCGCGGGTCTCTTTATTAGTTCCTATTTGTGGTGCACAATTTCCTGGAATGTAGGTTGTGGTTATGATCGATTCGATAGAAAGGAAGGAAAAGTGTGTATTTTTCGTTGGGGATTTCCTGGAAAAAATCGTCGCATATTCCTCCGATTCCTTATAAAAGATATTCAATCCGTTAGAATAGAAGTGAAAGAGGGTATTTATGCTCGTCGTGTCCTTTATATGGACATCCGAGGCCGGGGGGCTATTCCGTTGACCCGTACTGATGAGAATTTGACTCCACGAGAAATTGAACAAAAAGCCGCGGAATTGGCCTATTTCTTGCGCGTACCAATTGAAGTCTTTTGAGAAAAGGAACTGGGCTGAAAAACGAATGCTTTCTCAGCAGGAGGGAAAAATGCAAGAATCCTCTTTTTTTCTATAACATAACTTAACTGAAGTTTCGTCAGAACGTTCAGTCCAGCCAAAGCCGACGTATATGGAACAACCACAAAAAAAGAGTTTTGTGGTTTTTTATGCGTATCCAAATCCATGCAACTCAATTGAAACAAGTAAGAAATTGAACTACTAGATTCAATTCATCTCATATATCAAACGATTTCGAAAGAAAGAAATTTCTCTTTTTTTTTTTTGAAGTTCAATTTTTGTTGGAAGTGATACTTTAGATGCAGATAAATCATATCTTGTAAATTATTTCCTTTTTGGTTTGTCAATCGACCTTTTTTTATCCTTTCGTTTGTGTTCTTTACTAACCAATAATGGGTTTTCTTAATAATGATAACTGGCCTATTTCTGTCTTGTTTTTCCTTTCCGCTCATTTTTTTGATCATCACAATATCTTTCTCTCAATTATTCTATTCTTGACTATGGGGAATCGTTGGAATTTTTTCGAAATATTGGATATTTTGATAGAAAAGGAGTTCTTTCGTCTCAAAATCTCAATAATATTCATTCCTTAAAGTACTTCTTTCGTTCATTCATTAAAAGGAGACACTTGTTTGGAATTTGATGAATTAAGATATCTGGAAACAATATTTTTGATTATTTCTTCATTCGAATTCGAAGTGGAGTCTTAGTCTATTTCTGTATTCTTTCTAAATTCAAACAAAATCACAAATAAAATAGATTCATAGATTTGATACCTTGTCTAGAACTCATGTTTGAAAGAAATATTCGATCACATAGAGTCGACAAATGAAGTGGGTTAATTAAAAATTCACAGGTGAAAAATGGCAAAAAAGAAAGCATTCACTCCTCTTTTGTATCTTGCATCTATAGTATTTTTGCCTTGGTGGATTTCTTTCTCATTTACTAAAAGTATGGAATCTTGGGTTACTAATTGGTCGAATACTGGTCAATCCGAAATTTTTTTGAATGATATTCAAGAAAAAAGTATTCTAGAAAAGTTCATAGAATTAGAGGAAATCCTCTTTTTGGACGAAATGATCAAAGAATACTCGGAGACACATCTACAAAAGCTTCCTACAGGAATCCACAAAGAAACGATCCAATTAATCAAGATACACAATGAGGATCGTATCCATACGATTTTGCACTTCTCGACAAATATACTCTGTTTTGTTATTCTAAGCGGTTATTCTATTTTAGGTAATGAAGAACTTGTTATTCTTAACTCTTGGGCTCAGGAATTCCTATATAACTTAAGTGATACAGTAAAAGCTTTTTCGATTCTTTTATTAACCGATTTATGTATCGGATTTCATTCACCCCACGGTTGGGAACTAATGATTGGTTCTGTCTACAAAGATTTTGGATTTATTCATAATGATCAAATTATATCTGGTCTTGTTTCCACTTTTCCAGTTATTCTCGATACTATTTTAAAATATTGGATTTTCCGTTATTTAAATCGTGTATCTCCGTCACTTGTAGTTATTTATCATTCAATGAATGATTGATAAATGATCCACCGATATTAATCTAATCCAATTAGAATGTTTCTTACTTTGTAGTTCTACATAAGCATTAAAAACTTTCTATCGGGGGGATTTTCATCCTATAGTATTCCAGGAAAATGATTCCAGTAAATAGCAGAATCGGGGGATAGGGAACTATACCAGTGACCTACCCAATTTATTGTAGAAATTTTCGGATCAATGATTAGACCATGCAAACTAGAAATACTTTTTCTTGGATAAAGGAACAGATTACTCGATCTATTTCCGTATCGCTCATGATATATATCATAACTCGGACATCCATTTCAAGTGCATATCCCATTTTTGCGCAGCAGGGTTATGAAAATCCACGAGAAGCGACTGGGCGTATTGTATGTGCCAATTGCCATTTAGCTAATAAGCCCGTGGATATTGAGGTTCCACAAGCGGTACTTCCTGATACTGTATTTGAAGCAGTTGTTCGAATTCCTTATGATAAGCAAGTGAAACAAGTTCTTGCTAATGGTAAGAAAGGGGGTTTGAATGTGGGGGCTGTTCTTATTTTACCGGAGGGGTTTGAATTAGCTCCTTCCGATCGTATTTCTCCCGAGATGAAAGAAAAGATAGGCAATTTGTCTTTTCAGAGCTATCGCCCTAATAAAAAAAATATTCTTGTGATAGGGCCTGTCCCTGGTCAGAAATATAGTGAAATCACCTTTCCTATTCTTTCCCCGGACCCCGCTACTAAGAAAGATGTTCATTTCTTAAAATATCCTATATACGTAGGGGGGAATAGGGGAAGGGGTCAGATTTATCCCGATGGAAGCAAGAGTAACAATACAGTTTATAATGCTACAGGAGCGGGCATAGTAAGTAAAATCATACGAAAAGAAAAAGGGGGATATGAAATAACCATAACAGACCCATCGGATGGACGTCAAGTGGTTGATATTATCCCTCCAGGACCAGAACTTCTTGTTTCAGAGGGTGAATCCATCAAATTGGATCAACCATTAACGAGTAATCCTAATGTGGGTGGATTTGGTCAGGGAGATGCAGAAATAGTACTTCAAGATCCATTACGTGTCCAAGGTCTTTTGTTCTTCTTGGCATCTGTTATTTTGGCACAAATCTTTTTGGTTCTTAAAAAGAAACAGTTCGAGAAGGTTCAATTGGCCGAAATGAATTTCTAGACTCGCGGATTTATCGACATCAGGTTCGTAAAAAGAACAAAATTTTTATGTATGATCAAAAAAAATCAATTCTGAAAAACCTTTTATTTACTTGCTCTTTTTCTACGAGCTTGGGGGAATCCCTTGTACCGCATTCCTAGTCATAATAGGTAGATTTTTGTTTTTAAGAAGACTATTTTATTTGACTTTATTTTATGACTTTACCACCTCTTTCTTTGTTTTTTTTTAACCAAATTGAATTGGTACGACTATGTTACTATTGCCAGATTTCAATGTTATAAAATGGATCCATTTTATTCTATTTTCTATTTGAAATAGAATAAAATTGGGATAGATATTAGCATAAGTAAGCGGGTAATAGAACGAACTATAAATGCGGGGAACAAATAATTCTAGGAGGCATTATTTGTCTTCCTAGTCTTCGACACAAGAAAAGGAATTTTCTAAACCCCTTTCTTGTGTCGAAAGAGTAATGATTTTTCATCCTGTTCGTCAAAAATTCCTAGTCTTGGTTTCGGTTTTCCAGATGTATCAGAACTTTTTTTTTTTCGATTTATTACGTACAATAAAGTAGTGGACAAACAAAAAATAAAACTTATTCAATGAACTTCTAAAAAATTTCAATTTTTCTGAGAT